GAATCCTAATGAACCTAAAAAAAGGATAACAGCCCAGCAGAAATTACTTGTTTTTCGAGCCCCCGTTATAGGTTCTATCCATATATGTTCTGATCGACAACTCATACTTGATCCGGTTGCTTTTTTTGGAATTGAGAGAATACCCCAAATGAATTTGACTTTAGTCCTTTTGTTTCCGAAGTAACTCGCATCAACTAGCGCTAGTTTGATGTGAACCTTTAGGAGTAATTCATTAAATTGGTTAGATCTAAACTAATAACATACCTTCGTATGATCTCACTAAAGATAGCCACATACATATAGATAGACCAACTTTACAGTTCAGCCATCCGTCGATTCGGGTCTATTTGAAAATAGCTAGAATCCATTTACCCCTATACCATTTTCTGCAGACATAAGAGTTTTTCGGCGGAAGCCGCTTATACCATATTTTGCTAAATGGATATCTGTGTTATGATACAAGCGTCAGTTTTGAAAAAAAAAAATAGATGAGATTTTGTCCCATCGGCTCTAAACAATCTTGTTTTTTTGAACATGAAGAAATAAAGAAGCCATTGCGATTGCCGGAAATACTAGGCCTACTAAAGGCACCAAAACAGAGGGAAAGTTAAGAGTTGTCATAGAATGGGTACCTCGATTTACTATTTGTACCTGTTATTATTATTTAGATTTTATATTTATTATTTATAATATAAAGATATCTTATTATATATAAAGATATCTTATTATAATTTGATAATTCTAAATTGGAATTATTATTACTTAATATCTATTAAGTATAGATCTAAGTATCTATCTAAGTGAGTATATAATGTAGTTTTTCATCTTTCTACATGAAAGATTTGAAAGGATATGGATGAGATATTATTATTATTCTTTTCTTCATTTTTTGCTCTTGTCTTCGAATTTCATTTACTAAGCAAAAAGTTTCTTAAAAATTAATTATATTATTATAGAAGGGTTTGTTAGAATCCCATCCAGCAGGGATTCTTAGCCAAAATAGGATTATCGTAAGATATAGAAAGATAAAAAATTCTATATTTTCTAGATTTTAATTATATATGACGAGAAGAGGAGATTTTTTTTATTTGCCTAATTTCACGAAAATAAGAATTTCATCTTTTATCTTGTTGATAGAGGCTTCTTGATCAATAATCAGGAATATAGAAAAAGGGGCGGATTTTCTGTGACTTTTGATTCTTTATACAATTAGATCTTATGTCAACAAAGAAAACCCCATTCGTCTAATTTTGACTTGGATTCTGATAAACTAATTACTTGTTTGCTCAAAATAATTGAACTTAATGTTCTAATTTTTATTCAAAGGAAAGAAAGTGTGGAGTTGAAATAACTCACTCAGAACGCTTTTTAAAGGATTACGTGGTACGATTAGATCGAATAAGCCCTTCTGGAATAAATACTCAGCCGCTTGTGAACCTTCGGGTACTGTTTTATTCAATGTTTGTTCAATTACTCTTTTACCCGCAAAGGCAATGTAGGCATTGGGTTCGGCAATAATGATATCCCCCAACATACCAAAACTAGCTGTCACCCCACCGGTAGTAGGAGATGTAAGGATTGGTACATAGAATAACTTTTTATTTGATTGATAATCATATAAAGCAGAAGATATTTTAGCCATTTGCATCAAGCTCAAACTTCCTTCTTGCATGCGTGCCCCTCCGGAAGCACACACTATAATAAGAGGTAGAAATTCTTTAGTAGCGTATTCAATCAAACGGGTAATTTTCTCCCCGACTACGGATCCCATACTACCCCCCATAAACTGAAAATCCATAACCCCAATTGCTACGGTAATACCGTTTAGTTGCCCTATGCCTGTTTGAACAGCCTCGGTTAATCCTGTCTTTCTTTGATAAGAATCGATACGATTTTGATAAGGCTCCTCCTCCGAATGAAATTCAATGGGATCCAGAGAGACCATGTCTTCATCCATAGGCTCCCAAGTACCCGGATCGATCGAAAGTTCGATTCTATCTGAACTACTCATTTTCAAATGATATCCACATTGTTCACAAAGATTCATTTTTGATTTAAAAAATTTCTTATAATTTAATCCATAACAATTTTCGCATTGAACCCACAAATGCCTGTATTTTTGAGTTACATCCAGATCAGTAGAACTTTCTGGTATAGTTTTATCACTCGTTCTGGTTCTTATACCGGCATCCTCGCTTTTACTACTATTTCCACTTTCACCACAAATGGAACCATAAAAGTAATTGTTATTGTAATTGTCACTACCACTTACAATGTAACTATCAATACAGATTTGATACTGAAGATAACTGTCAATGCAACTTTTAATGTGATTATTCCAAGTATATTGAGTATCATCCATGTAACGATCGTGGTGGGGATTCTTACTCTTAGATCCATTATTCAGATAACTAGAATTCCGATCAAAAGAACTTTCTAGTTCACTACAAAAAGGATGATCATTGTCAATCTCAAAAATATGATTTTCAATATCAAAATA